TTTCCGGTTAGCCCATAAGGATCAGACACCCATATTCCAGGACCATACAATCCTGTTACATGAAAAGCACCAAACCCAAAACAAGCCACTCCTGAGAGAAATAAATGAATTCCAAAGATCTTGGGCAAATCTAAAGAAGGTTTTCCTGTACGTTCATCACAAAAGATTTCTAGATCCCAATACACCCAATGCCAGATAGCTGCCAAGAAGCACAAGCCAGAAAACACAATATGCGCCCCAGCCACACCTTCATAACTCCAAATACCCGGATTCGTTATAGTTCCTCCTGTAATACTCCAACCACCCCATGAATTGGTTATTCCTAAACGAGTCATGAAGGGTATAACGAACATACCTTGTCTCCACATTGGATCGAGAACGGGGTCAGAAGGATCAAAAACTGCTAATTCATATAGAGCCATCGAGCCGGCCCAACCAGCAACCAAAGCTGTATGCATTATATGGACAGCCAGCAAACGACCGGGATCATTCAATACGACGGTATGAACACGATACCAAGGCAAACCCATGGAATACCCCCTTATCAACGAAAGATAGACACTATGTAACTTTATTGCACTGGAAAAAACTATGTTATGGACCTCCCTTTTTCAGTGGATTATCTCGGAGAAAGGATTCCATTTTTTTTTTTTAGTATTTTAGTCAGAATGTCACAATTCTGTTTGTAGGAACAAAGAGAAGCAGATCTATTCTATACCAGATAAGTACCAATACGCAATGGGAGGTTGACTCCATTTTAGATGAGCGAATGCATACGGATTTGTTCATCATTCAAAGAGCCTATTCGTAAGAATTTTACTTTATTCATTTTGTCTTCTTTTTTTTTATGTTATGAACTTATCGAATCTGCGCAAATAACAAATAAAATAAAACAAAAAAATAAAGAAAATAGAAAAAATAATAAAATAAAAGCCAATATCCAATATAATATTATTAAGACAATAAATTCATATAATATTATTAAGACAATAAATTCATTTAAGACAATAAATTCATTGTTACGCTTTCACATCAAAGTGAAATAGAGTACTTCATTTTTTTTTATTTCATTTAATGCCTATTGGTGTTCCAAAAGTCCCTTTTCGAAATCCCGGAGAGGATAGTTCAAATTGGATTGACGTATAGTGCGACTTGTCAGAGACATTGGGTCATTATGGGATTTCCCCGTTCTCTACCCCGATCGAGATATCCTCTGTTTCACCAAAGAAGGATTGATTAAATCATCCAAAAATTAGAGCGTGAAGTGGCAATAAAGTGCAATTAGATCTATGCTTTGGAGGTATTCAGATTAATATTATCAATTAGAATAATTTATGGTTAGCTTGTTTGGACCAATAAAATGAAGTATCCAGGCTCCGCTTAGAAAAACCCAATTAGTACTATATCCATGATTACTATTTGTATCATATTCTATTTATAAATTTTATAAATTAGAAATAGGAGTAATTTAAAACTACTAATCATAATCAATCGAATAATTTGATAAATACGTCAACTATTTTGTGGAAGGCGTGAAATGAATTGAAAAAAAAAAAAGGAAGTTGTAGCAAAAAGACACGGTATTGGGGGCATTTGCCCTATATGTGCAAATCCAAATCGGGCAGATCTTTACTCGGAGTAGAGCACAAACCTAAAAGAATTAAAGAAGCCCACTCAGGAACAAGAGAATGTTATCGTGATTTGAATTGGATCCCGATGAAAGAATACATCAATGAGAAGTTAGTTTGATAAGTTTAATGAATTTTTTTTTTATTATAGGTAAACGGGTAAAAAAACCATCTTTCTTGAAAAATGGAGGAAAAACCCCTTCGTTATTCGTTAAATGGGATCTACATATTGATTCTTTTTTTCGCGATTTTTGATGAACCGTATGCATCAAAAGGTGCATGTACGGTTCCTAAGGGATAGAATTTGATCCTAATCAACCGACTTTATCGAGAAAGATTACTTTTTTTAGGTCAAGATATTGATAGTGAGATCTCGAATCAACTTATCGGTCTTATGGTATATCTCAGTACAGAAAGTGAGATCAAAGATTTGTATTTGTTTATCAACTCTCCTGGCGGATGGGTAATACCCGGAATAGCTATTTATGATACTATGCAATTTGTGCGACCAGATGTACAAACAGTATGCATGGGATTAGCCGCTTCAATGGGATCTTTTATCCTGGTCGGAGGAAAAATTACCAAACGTCTAGCATTCCCTCACGCTTGGCGCCAATGAGTTTTTATTTTATTTGAAAGAAAAAAGAAAACTATGCCTTCGCCATATGAAATATGAATATTAAGTAATAATAGCATGGCATTTCGAATTCAATATAAGAAATTTTTTTATTTCGTTTTAACATTAGATTATGTATTGAAAGAGTAGTATGAGATATTAGGGGTAGTTCCGATTTTATCGGGAGCCTATTTCAGTGTCGCAAACTTTTTTTTTTGTTTTCACACCAGAAGGTTCTTAATGCTATTTATATTATTATGAATTATGAAAGAGGACAAAAAAAAAAGATTATATTCTTTTTTCTTTTTTTTTATTTGAAAAAAAAAAGAAACTTTGGGATTGCTAAATCACCGATGAAATAAAGCAACGGAGCCACCATAGTATTTTGTTTTTCTTAATTCCTCCCAAGGAAAGGGTGGTCATTGTATCATTTACCGACCTAGGCTTTGTAGACTCTCTATTTTTCTTCGGTAAAAGTGAATTCTCTTGTAGAGCCGTATGCAATGCGCAAGCAATGCCTGTACGGTTGTTCAATTCTATCTTTTTTTTTTTATTCTTTATCTCTTCTCGTGACCTTCTTATGCGAGATAAAGTAACCCTTTATTATCTTATATCATCAGGGTAATGATCCATCAACCTTTTGCTGCTTTTTATGAAGCACAAATAGGAGAATTTGTCCTGGAAGCGGAAGAACTACTGAAACTGCGCGAAATCCTCACAAGGGTTTATGCACAAAGAACAGGCAAACCCTTATGGGTTGTATCTGAAGACATGGAAAGGGATGTTTTTATGTCAGCAGCAGAAGCCCAAGTTCATGGAATTGTTGATCTTGTAGCAGTTGCATAAAAAATAGCAGGAATTTCACACAAATCGCGATTTGAGATTTTAGTTTCTTACCGAGGTTTCATATTCTATTAATTTGAATTTTATTAATTTTAATATTTAATAAAATATTAAAATAGAATATGAATATAGAAAGAATTCATAATCATCCGGTTAGGATCGATCTAAACCAGCCCATTATGCATACGATTCAACATGCCAACTATTAAACAACTTATTAGAAACACAAGACAGCCAATCAGAAATGTCACCAAATCCCCCGCTCTCGGGGGATGCCCTCAGCGCCGAGGGACATGTACTAGGGTGTATGTGCGACTCGTTCAGATTTCAGATTGTGGGTTGGGACAAAAGAAAGAATTTTTCCACTATCCGTGATCAGTACCGATGAATAGGATAGAATGGAAGACTCCCCTTCACTATCTAAAATGAAAAAAAAAAAGATCTAGAATATGCTTCTATTGTGTATCAAATTTATGGTTTCTATTGGTGCAAATTCAATTACCTCAATTTTCAATTGAAAATGCGAAAGAATTCCCCATTGGTAGCAAATGATTATCTGTTAAGCAGGGCAAATCTTATTTAAATTAAAAAGCCGAAAATGGATGCCTCTACTCTTGCAAGAACGGACTAACAAGGTCAGCTAATCAGCTAATCCACATAATTAAATACCGTTACTGTAAAAACGGATCTCGTTGTGAAAGACCTACTACTGGGGAATTCATGGGTAGAGCCAAAAAGTGTAAACTGTACAAGTTAACAATAGCATTGATTCGATCAAGTAAGGGGCTCCGGTGTATAGAGAGGACCTCGCCGTTTAAGAAATAACCATAGAAACGATGGAACCCACTATTTATTTATCCATTTCTATTTACTACTTAATTACTACTTATTTTTATTTACTATATTTTTGTTATTTTTGTTTGATACCTAGTACCAATAAGATTTCTTATTTCAAGGCGAAATGCTTATAAAAAAAAAGAAAAAATAGTGGTTGGGAAGGTTAGAGTAGCAAAAGCCGTTGGAATTATTATTTTATACATTGGAAGAATCCGTTTTGTTATTCTAGAAAAGGGAAAAAGAATAACTGAAAGAAAGGAAATCGATTAGTTATTTATCAAAGTTTCGTTTATTCAATGACCAGAATTAGACGAGGATATATAGCTCGGAGGCGTAGAACAAAAATTCGTTTATTCACATCAAGCTTTCGTGGGGCTCATTCAAGACTTACTCGAACTATTATTCAACAAAGAATAAAAGCTTTGTTTTCGGCCTATCGGGATAGAGATAGGCACAAAAGAAATTTTCGGTGTTTATGGGTCACTCGTATAAATGCAGCAATTCGCGAGAATGCAGTATCCTATAGTTATAGTACATTAATAAACAATCTGTACAAGAGACAGTTGCTTCTTAATCGTAAAATACTTGCACAACTAGCTATATTAAATAGGAATTGCCTTTATCTGATTTCCAATGACATGATAAAATAAGGAGATTGGAAGGAATCCTTCGGAATGTTTGACTTTGACATGGAATTACTTGGAAAATGAATTCCGGGAAGGTAGAATAGAAATAAGTATGATAAAATATGATCATAATATGATCAAGTAGTCAAACTGAACAAAAACATTCAATAAAAAAATATTTATTTTTTTATTTACTTTACCCAATTCGTTTTTTTTACGACACGACAATCAAATCTGTATTCCTGGATTTTTCTCGAACAAAACATCAACCGACGTTTGAGTTCGGATTGAAATTTTGATTCAATTAAAGAGTAAGCCTATTTTTTTCTGGTTCTAAGACCCGTAGTTCGAGCGACCAACTCGTTTTTTTCAAATTGTCTTTCATTATTAAGAAAGGGTAATGAAGATAAAATACGAGCTTGTTTTATAGCAATGGTAATTAATCGTTGTTGTTTTAAAGTCAATCTATTCACCCGTCTAGATAATATTTTTCCTTGTTCACTAATAAATCGACTAATTAAACTCATGTTTCTATAATCAATTCGATCCCCCGATCCAATCGGGGGCAGACGCCTACGAAGAGATCGCTTGGGCTTAAGAAAAAGTCGCTTGGATTTATCCATGGCTTGTTTATTTTATTCCTTTTTTCGAGAATCCTATTTCCTTTGATCGGATCAAAAATGCTAATGATTTCGAATTAAGAAATAGGATTTTGCTTATTTCTATTTAAATATATATATTAACATATGATATGCTAATATATGATATGTCAATATGTCATTTTTCATCTTCCTTGTAAAAGTCACACGCAGTTGATCGATTCCATCTATTTCTTTATCTCCCCGTGAATTGTATGTTTGTAACAATAGGGACAGAATTTTCTCAACTCCAATCGACTAGGCCTATTGTGTCGATTCTTTTGAGTAATATATCTAGAAATGCCTATTGATTTCTTATTAACACTCTTTCGAACACAACTGGTACATTCTAAAATAACCCTTATTCGGACGTCTTTACCATTGGCCATGAACCTCCTTTTGGTTTTTATTCACTCAACTCTTCTATTTTCCTATCCGAAACGAAGAAGAAAAGAAGGAAAAAATACAAGTTACTAACTCGAAATCAAATTATGAAAGATTTTGTTGCCGCCAATATAGTAATAGTAAAAATAAGTAATACAATGATTAAAAATTATATTTACATTAGAAGTATATTTAGATTAGAAGTTTAGATTAGAATAGAAGTACAGTCTTTCTATTTTATTTCAACTTCTTGTATGATATTGTTGCCCTAACCGCATTTCCACTTCTGTATCTCTTAATTTAATTAAAGATTTAATTAAAGTAAATTTACTTGAAGTTTGAACCCAGTTTCGTGTTTGGCTGAGGTTGAATCCACTTTTATTCTTTCTCTTTTCTAACTTATTCGAATTAGAAAAAAGGGGGTAGTAGTCAGAGATATTAAATTGTGTCTCTAAGTTTCTTCACCCCCCCGTGTTAATAACTAGAATGAAAAAAAAGGGAATGTCAAAGCATCCGGGAAAAAACGATTGATCTCTATCAATAGACCTGCTAAAGACCCGAACCATAGAGTACTTATTACTGGCGCTACGGATAGATATGTTTTTAGATCTCGCATAAAAAATCCTCCTTCTGTATTCTTTATTGTAATACATAACGGCAATACATATATGATCAGATGTATATATGTAGTTAAATTAAAGGACACTCGCATTTGTTTTGTACGCGGAATTCTTAATTCAAATTGAGAAATGTACAATAATTTGATAGATAAGATTTTCCTCTTCTTTTCTTAAAAGAACAAAATACGTCTCTTTCCGTCTGGGCATTCACGAAATTTACGGCGGGTTTCCTATTTTTTTTTTTCATATGTATATAAGTTTATTATTATATGTATTATATGTTATATGATATGAGACAAAAAAAAAGAAGAAATGGCAAGATAAGTTATGTATCTCAATGGAGAAAATGAAATGAAATAAGTATGTGGAAAACAAGACAGGGATTCTCTACAATGACATTGTAGACCAATTGAAAGGGATGTAGCGCAGCTTGGTAGCGCGTTTGTTTTGGGTACAAAATGTCACGGGTTCAAATCCTGTCATCCCTACTTATTACTTCGCCTCTGAGCAATACAATAACAAGGGATCAATTGAGATCAATTAAAATTAGGCATACCTAATCATAAATTAATATGATATTCTTTAATATCATATTATTATATATTATATTTATATATAATATAGTTTATATATGAGATAGTATAGGCATTCAAGATGTAGTGGAGTCAAAAAAAAAGAATCTTTTTACTTACAGCTTTCTTTTTTGTAATAAAAAAGCGCTCTTAGTTCAGTTCGGTAGAACATGGGTCTCCAAAACCCAATGTCGTAGGTTCAAATCCTACAGAGCGTGATTCCATTCTTGTTTTGTTAAGTCAAAAATTTTAGGGAAAAGCTTGAACATCAATCTTAATTTGACCTCCTGTGGATTAAAAAAAGGAGGAGGTCAAAAAAAAGGGTATTAATTAATCAAAGATCCAACTGGTCACCACGTCTGTATTGTAAATAAGCAGTTACGAATAATCCAGCCAAAGTAATAGGAATTAGACCTAAGACGATTCCAAATAGAAAAACTTCAATCATTTCAATTTGTTTGAAAAGAAGAAAAAGGAGGTAATATCTATCCTTAAATATTAATGCATATTGCCCATAAATCTCAATAACCAAGAATTGGAAATTGACACGGTAAGGAACTAGAAAATGGAATACTGCAAAAAAAAAAATTCTTTTTTTTTTTATGAATTGTTCATTCAATTAATTTCAAATAAGTCGTATCTTGCTCAGACTAATAAATAGAACTAAAGTTATAGTTAAAGCTACTAACAGAAAACCAAAATAACTAGTTAGAGTGGGCATGAAGGAGCTAAATAA